AATAATGTGCCTGAAATCTAAGGAATATTCTGATGGAGTATAATATATAGCTTAAAACTATCATTATTATTTTTATTCCTGATATTTATTTTTTTATTATAACTAATAAATAATATTATCCCTTTCAGCCTCAAAATCTAATGTGCCTTATACACTAAGTTATAATTTTAAAAAGGTAAGCTAAAAAAGCTAGTGGGTTCATACCCCGCCTATAGATTATCTGAAGTCTTCTTTTTAATTTTCTTTAAATCAAAAATTTTAATTTTTCTTCCTACATTAATTTTTGGGTCAATCTTAACTGTGTCTTCTTCATCATGATTTTCTGCGTGAATTGGTTTAGAAATTAATTTAATAAGAATAGCCCCCATTCTATTAAATAAATCTACTCCTAAATCCACTGAAGCTACTATTAAATATTTCATTTTTCAAGCTTTAGCCTCTTCCATGCTTATTTTTTTTATTCTTTCATCATCTGTTATATTTTTTTATTCTCTAGGAAATTACCTTCTATATATTATTACAGCTTCGTTAACTCTCAAAATTGGAATAGCCCCCTTTCATTTTTGATTTCCTCAAGTAATAATATGCAGTAATTGACCCCAATGTTTTATTCTTTTAACCTGGCAAAAACTTGCCCCATTTATTCTTTTATCTTTTTGTTTTTGTAATTTTTTTAATTTAATTATTTTTCTATCAGCCTTAATTGGTATACTTGGAGGGATTAATCAATTCAATACCAAAATCCTTTTAGCTTATTCCTCAATTATTCATTCTTCTTGGATATTAAGTTTAATTGTCACAAATAACTTATTTTGGGGATTTTATTTATTAGCCTACACTTTAATTACTTTATCTATTTTATACCCATTATCATCTTTTAGTTCTTCTTTTTTCAATAATTTTTTATTGATGAAATTTTCATCATTTTCTAAATCTTTATTTTTTATTAATTTCCTTTCAATTGCAGGTCTGCCTCCATTCTTAGGATTTTCGATCAAAATTTTTACCCTTATCTCCCTATTTAATTCTAACTTTAGAATTTTCCTCATTCTTGTTCTTTTATTGAGATCATTTGTTTCATTTTATTTTTATTTACGTATAATGTTTTCGTCACTTTTTAATTTTTCTTGAATTAATAATTTTATTTGGTATAACAGAAATAGCTTTAAGTTAGAAATTTGGTTCATTTTTATTTCCTTTTTTATTAATTCGTTTATCCCTCTCGTTATTATTTTAACTTAAAACATTTATTTAACTATTTATTTTATTGCATAAATAATTAAATAAATGTTTTAAGTTAACTAAACTATTAGCCTTCAAAGCTGAATTTAAGAATAATAATTTTTTAAACATTAGTAACTTCTTATAATTTCCAGTATATTACAAGACTTTATCTTAAATAAATCTAAAAATTTGCAGTTTTTTGTTTTTCTTAAACTAAATCTTTCCCTGCTCAATATTTCTAATTCGAATATTTTGATAAAAAGTTTATTTAACCCTTATTAAATTTACAGTTTAATGCCTTTCTACTCAGCCATTTTATCTAATACGATGACTACTTTCTACAAATCATAAAGACATTGGTACCTTATATTTTCTTTTCGGTATTTGATCTGCCTTTGTAGGAACTGCCTTTAGTATTCTTATTCGTTTAGAACTTGGTCAATCCGGACCTTTTATTGGGGATGACCAAACATATAATGTTATAGTTACCGCTCATGCCTTCATTATAATTTTCTTCATAGTTATACCTATTATAATTGGTGGATTCGGAAATTGACTTGTTCCTTTAATAATTGGAGCCCCTGACATAGCTTTTCCTCGTATAAATAATATAAGATTTTGACTTCTTCCCCCCTCATTAATTCTTTTACTTGTGGGTGGTTTAGTTGAAAGAGGTGCTGGAACGGGATGAACTGTTTATCCTCCTCTTTCCTCTAATCTTGCTCATTCTGGTGCCTCTATTGACCTTTCAATTTTTAGCCTTCATCTAGCGGGAGCTTCTTCTATTTTAGGCGCGGTAAATTTTATTACTACAATTATTAACATACGTATACCAGGAATATCATGAGATCAACTTCCTCTATTTGCCTGATCCGTGTTCTTAACTGCAATTCTACTTCTTCTTTCTCTCCCAGTATTAGCTGGGGCCATTACCATACTTCTCACTGATCGGAATCTTAATACATCTTTTTTTGATCCTGCCGGAGGAGGGGACCCAATTCTTTACCAACATTTATTTTGATTTTTTGGGCATCCAGAAGTATATATTTTAATTCTTCCAGGGTTTGGTATAATTTCTCATATTATTTCTTTTGAAAGTGGGAAAAAACAAACTTTTGGTCAATTAGGTATAATTTATGCCATAACTGCCATTGGAATTTTAGGCTTTATTGTATGAGCACATCATATGTTTACTGTTGGGATAGACGTTGATACACGTGCTTACTTTACAACTGCTACAATAATTATTGCTATCCCAACGGGAGTAAAAATTTTTAGCTGAATTGCAACAATCCAAAGTTCAAACATTTCAGCAACTCCTACTTTACTTTGAGCTCTAGGATTTATTTTTCTATTTTCAATTGGGGGTCTAACAGGTATTGTTTTAGCAAACTCTTCTATTGATATTGTTCTTCATGATACATATTATGTAGTAGCTCATTTCCATTATGTACTGAGTATAGGAGCTGTATTTGCTATTATAGCAGGTCTTATCCATTGATTCCCTTTATTTACAGGAGTCTCTTTAAATTATGCCTGGCTTAAACATCAATTTTTAATTATATTTACAGGAGTAAATATAACTTTCTTTCCTCAACATTTTCTTGGATTAAATGGTATACCTCGTCGATATTCAGATTACCCGGATTCCTTTACTCTTTGAAATATAGTTTCTTCAATAGGAAGTTATATTTCTCTTATATCTATTATTTTATTTGCTTATATTGTATGAGAAGCTTTATCATCTACTCGCCCTTTAGTTCATAATTACTTTAATAACACAAATATTGAATGAACTCACTTAACCCCTCCTTCTAGTCACACTTATTCAGAAATTAATTCTACTCTCTTTATAAAAAATATTTATTAATTTAATATGGCAGATTAGTGCACTGAATTTAAGCTTCAAATATGAATAGTTTATTCTTTTAAAAATACCTTCATTTTTTAATCTCTCGTTTCAAAATGCTTCTTCACCTTTAATAGAAGAATTAATCTTCTTCCATGATCATACCTTAATAATTCTTATTCTTATTACTATAATCGTTTTTTATAATATTGTTTCCATTACCCTTACACCGGATCTTAATAAATTCATAAGTGAATCTCAGACATTAGAAATATTTTGAACGATTACTCCAACTTTTATTCTTATTATAATTGGGGGGCCATCTATTCGCCTACTCTATATATTAGATGAAGTATATACTCCTATAATTTCTATTAAAGTAATAGGTCATCAATGATATTGATCTTATGAATATTCAGATTTTAATAATATTGAATTTGATTCTTTTCTTGTTCCTTTTAACTCTAACCAAACTAATAATTATTCTTCCTTACGACTTTTAGATGTAGATAATCGATTAATTATCCCGTTTAATACTCAAATTCGTACTCTAGTTTCTGCAACAGATGTGCTTCATTCATGAACTATTCCTTCATTAGGTGTAAAAACAGATGCTATCCCTGGGCGTTTAAATCAACTTAATTTTTTAGTTAATCGTCCAGGCCTTTTTTTTGGACAGTGTTCTGAAATTTGTGGAGCCAATCATAGTTTTATACCAATTACTCTAGAAAGTGTAAATTCTTATACATTTATTAACTGAGTAAACAATTTTATTAATTAACAAATAATTCCATTTTATTATTTTATATCATTAAATGGCTGAAAGTAAGCACTGGTCTCTTAAACCACTTTATAATAAATTAACATATATTTTTAATGAAAGAATTAATTTAAAATAAAATTTAGATTTGTCATAACTAATACATGCTTAAGCATATTCTTTTATACCTCAAATATCCCCTTTTAATTGAATCTTTTTATTATTATTATTTTTATCAATTTTGTTTATTTTAATTACTAAGTTGTTTAATAATATTGACTCAAACTTATATAATTCTTCTAATCTGAACGTTTCTAGATCTTTATCTAAGAATCCAAAATTTATTTCATGAACATGATAAGTAGATTATTTTCTAGTTTTGATCCTTGTTCAACTTCTTCATTTCTACCTTTTAACTGAATTAGATCTCTAATTATTTTATTCTTGATTCCTTTACAGTATTGATTTATTAGTAATCGGCTTAATATATTGTTTTCTTTAATAATTCAAACCCTTCATAAGGAGCTTAAATTATTAATTTCTTCTTCATTCATAAATGGGTCTACTATTTTATTTATTTCCATTCTTTTAATGATTATATTTAATAACTTTATAGGGTTATTTCCATACATTTTTACATCTTCTAGTCATCTTGTTATAGCTTTATCTTTAGCTGCTCCGTTATGGTTAACATTTATATTTTTTGGATGAATTTTTAATTCAAAACATATATTTGCTCATTTAGTTCCCCTTAGTACCCCTAATTTACTTATACCTTTTATAGTTCTAATTGAGTCTATTAGTAATGTAATTCGACCAGGTACTCTAACAGTTCGTCTTTCGGCTAATATAATTGCTGGGCATCTTCTTTTAACTCTCTTAGGTAATCAAACTTCTCATTCTTCAAATTTTTTCCCTTTAATTTTTTTACTTATTATTCAAGTTGCATTATTATTGTTAGAATCAGCCGTTGCTATTATTCAAGCTTATGTTTTCACAGTTCTTTCTACACTTTATTCTAATGAAGTTAAATAACAACCTGTGTAATTTAGTGTTGTATAGATATGCTTACAAAAAATAACCATTATTTTCATATAATTGATATAAGACCATGACCTCTTTTTGCCTCTTTATCAGTTCTTATTATTGTCTCAGGTTTATCTAATTGATTTTCTAACAGAAGCTACATTTTAAGTTTAAGAGGAATATTGGCTTTACTTTTAACACTTTACCAATGATGACGTGATGTAACTCGAGAAAGTACATTTCAAGGGCTTCATACCATTATTGTTATAAATGGGCTTCGATGAGGTATAATTTTATTTATTACATCTGAAGTCCTATTTTTCTTTTCTTTTTTCTGAGCTTTTTTTCATAGTAGATTATCACCAACTTTTGAAATTGGAGCCACTTGACCTCCTTTAGGAATTATTACATTTAACACTACTCAAGTTCCTTTACTTAATACTTTAATCCTTTTATCTTCAGGAGTTAGTGTTACCTGATCTCACCATGCTCTTATAGAAGGTAATTTTACACAAATAATTCAAGCTATTATTATTACTATTATTTTAGGGATTTATTTTACTTTACTTCAAGGGTTAGAATATTATGAAGCATCTTTTAGTATTGCAGACTCAGTCTATGGAGCTACTTTTTTTGTTGCTACGGGGTTCCACGGGCTTCATGTTATTATTGGAACTCTTTTTCTTTTTTTTACTTTTATTCGTATATACTTAGCCCATTTTTCGCCTAGTCATCATTTTGGGTTTGAAGCAGCAGCCTGATACTGACATTTTGTTGATGTTGTTTGACTTTTTTTGTACTTAAATTTATATTGGTGAGGTAGTTAGTTTTATTATATAAATTTTATTACAAAATGAATTCTTCTATTTATATTAGATATTTTATTTCATAATACTCTATAGATTAATATACTAATTATGTTTAATATACATCTAATATATTTAACTTCCAATTAAAATATCTCGTAAGAGAACATAAAATATTTCTTATTTTTATTTTAGCTCTATTCCTTCCTTTTGCCCTCATAAGTCTTAATCTTTTTATTTTTAAAAAAAAAATTTATTCGCGAAATAAGCCTAGTCCCTTTGAGTGTGGGTTTGACCCCAAAATTAATATTCGTTCTCCTTTTTCCCTTAAATTTTATTTAATTTCTATTATTTTCCTCATTTTTGATATTGAAATTGCATTAATTCTTCCTATTCCTGTCATTTCCTCTTTATTCACTTATCAAAATATTAACCTTCTTACTTTAACATTTATACTTATTTTATTTTTTGGTTTAGTAGCCGAGTGAAAGGAAGGAGCTTTAAAATGACTTTCTTAAATAAATAAATCTAACAGGATAATAGTTATTTAATAACGATTGGGTTGCATTCAATAAGTACCACCCCTGTGGTTTATCTTATTATTACTATTATAATATATATATATATATAAGAACTGATGTATCATAATTAATTTCGACTTAATTTTAGCTATTATTTTATAGCCTTATTTAAATAAACCTAATGTATTAGGATGCTACTGTTAATAGCAATTAATTATTTTTTTTTTAATTATTTAAAGAAAAAAGATGTCCATACTTAAGCTGCTAACTTTTAGTATAAGTGGTTAAATTCCATTTTTCTTTCCCCCTTTCCTTCTTTTGTAGTTTAAATTTTAAAATCTTGCTTTTTCATAGCAAATATACTTTATTTTAAGTCTTAAGTGAGATAGATGTTTAAAAACAAATTTGTTACCCTAGCAGCTTCAATACTATGCTCTTATTAAGCTATTTAAACATAAAATTATACAATAAGTAAAGTAAATAATACAATGAATAAATAAAGTTTAAGATACAGAACATTCCATTTCTCTAAAATTGTTGATGATTTTATAATCAATCTTATGCCTCCTTGACCCCCTAATTTTTCTAACCACCCTATATCTAAGAGTTTCAAGTAAGTTTTACCAATACTAATTATTTTTATGGGGGCAAGAGTTCTAGTAAAGGGTATTATTCATATTATTCCCATAAACCATAAAAAGACTTGCTTTATTTTATTTATATCTTTTTTCCCCACAATTCTTTTTTTGAATAGATTTATTAAAGTAAATATTACTAAAAACAAGCTTAAACTTAAAATTATACACTTAAAATAAATGGGTAGATTTAAAATATATAAAGGTAAAAGTACCCAAATAAAAGAGCTTCCTACTATTAAGGATACGGTAAATAAACAAGTTATAGAAATTATGACCCAAAAATCATTTTCTCAAGAAAATACTCTTCTAATCTTTGACCCCTTTATATATAAGTAGTAAATTAAACGTACACTATAAATAATAGTTGATATTATTCCGACTACAACCATCATAAAACAAATAATTGATATATCCCCATATATAAAAGCTTCTAAAATTAAATCTTTTGAATAAAATCCTGCTAAAAATGGAAATCCACAAATAGATAAGGAGCACCCAATAAAGTAAACTCCAGTTATAGGGTAAGATATTAAATTTAATCCTAAACCACGAATATCTTGTGTATCATTAAAGGAATGAATATAAACGCCTGCACATAAAAATAATAATGACTTAAAAGTTGCATGGCTGATTAAATGAAAAAAAGCTAATTCTCATATTCCCACTGATAAAGAAAATATTATAACACCTAATTGACTTAACGTGGAAAGAGCAATAATTTTTTTCAAATCAAACTCGTATCTTGCCCCTACTCCTGATATAACTAAAGTTAATAAAGAGATATATATTAAATATTTATTGATTCCTAAATATAAATGAAAACGAATTAATAAATATACTCCTGCCGTAACCAAAGTAGAAGAATGGACTAAAGCAGAAATTGGTGTAGGTGCTGCTATAGCAGCAGGGAGTCAAGCAGAAAAAGGAACTTGAGCTCTCTTAGTTATTCTAGCAATTACAACTAGTATAAGGACTAACCCAACTTTTGAGCTATTAGGTGTTAAAAATTGAATATAAAAAAAGTCCCATCTTCCGTAGTTTAATAGTCAAGAGATTCTTACTAAAATAGCAATATCTCCTAACCGGTTTGATAAAACAGTTAATATCCCAGCATTAGCAGACTTAACATTTTGATAGTATACAACTAAACCATATGACACTAAACCTAACCCGTCCCATCCTAATAAGATTCTAATTATATTAGGACTTAAAACCATTAATATTATTGATGCCACAAATAAAGTAACTAAAATCACAAACCGAAATTTTCTTTGATCTGTATATATATAATAATGTGAATAAATTAATACTATTGAAGAAATAATAGAAACAACACCGCAAAAGATTAATCTTACCCAATCTAATAAAATTGTATATATAACTCTTACTGAGTTTAAAGTCAAAAAAATTCATTCTAAGAAAGTTACTTTATCTATTAAATGTATATATCCACCTATAATAATAAATATTACTCCTGTAATCAATAAAATACATGAATAAATAAAAAAAATAGAATTACTTACCTTTCTAAATAATTTCATACTTAATATTAAGTTTATAATTACCCAAGGGATGAATCCTTTTAAAGCTCCACAATCTTTTGTTTTAAATAAACTACTTAGGTTAATGAAAGTTTTATTAATAAAAAATTATTCTTTTAAGTATAAAAACGTTTAATGGAAAAATATGTAATACCAATAAATGATAGTCTAACAAAAAAGCATTCATTAACCCACCTAGTCCCTTATATTCCTTACCATGTTGAGTAAATGAATACAAATAAAATCTGAAAACTACCCCAATAAAGGATCCTAAAGGAAATACTAATATAATTAATGCCTCATAACTTATTAGACCTCTCATTAATATTAATTCAGATAAAAAATTAATAGAAGGGGGTGCAGAAAAATTAGAACAACATAATATAAATATAAAAAAAGAAAATATGGGGATTAAAGTTATCCCCCCCTTTCTTAAGTATACTCTTCGGCTTCTAGTACGTTCATACACTATATTCACAAAACAGAATAATCCTGAAGAACTCAATCCATGGCTAAGTATTAAAATTAGAGCCCCAATTAGCCCTCATAATCTTCCTATTAATAAACCTCTAATTACTAAACCTATGTGAGCCACTGACGAGTATGCCACTAAAGATTTTATATCATTTAAACGACAACAAGTAATTCCAATTCTTAGTAGGCCTAAAATTCTTAAACTTACTAATCTTCCTCTTAAATGTTTTATTAAAAAATAAAATTTTATTAATACCCGATAGATTCCGTAACCTCCTAATTTTAATAATACCCCAGCTAAAATCATAGACCCAGCCACAGGCGCTTCTACATGAGCTTTAGGTAGTCATAGATGAAATATAAATACGGGTAATTTAACTAGAAAAGCTATTACTAAAAAAATCAATACAATATATTCTTTAAAATAACTATATACCTTTGTGTAACCTAAAAACAAAGTATCTCATATCCCTCCTCCAAATATTCTTCTGTCTAAATAAACTAAGCTTAACAATAAAGGTAAAGATACTAGTAATGTGTATATTATAAAATAAATCCCTGCTAGTATCCGCTCAGGTTGGTAACCTCATCCCACAATAATGTATAATGTCGGGATTAAACTAATTTCAAATATAAAATAAAACCCAAGGTATCTTCTCAAACTAAATCTTATAAGTAATAAACTGAATAAAATATATATTAACTTTAAATAGTTTAAGTTTATAAACCCAATTCGATATACTGACACACTTGATAAGTATATCAATACTAATAAGTACGCAGTTAATACTATTAATAAAATGGATAAAGTATCATAAGTTCTTCAGCTTCTAGTTATCTTGAAACTTTCATACAATGGGTATTCTATAAATAAAATAAAGTTTCATAAAATAAATACACCAATTAAATTTCAGACCCTAAAATCTTTAAACATTCTCAAACCCAATAAACCTCCTAACATAAAACCTCTTTTCATTATCATACTTATTATTTCTATAAACCTATGTTCTTAAAATAAATTTTATATATGTATATGTGTATATTAAATTCAAACGTTTTAAAAATTAAATATTTAATATCTTAAATAAAAAGAATTTAGATAATCCCCACTAAATCTACGTACTAATGTTACTAAAATTGTTAAACCTAAAGCCCCTTCACATACACTAAAAATTAATAGTACCACACTAATGTAGTAACAAACTCTCACTACTCTTAATAAAGAGATACAGAAAATTATAAGAACTATAAATTCTAAACTAATTAGTATTAGTAATAATTGTCCATATCTTTTTATAAATCTTATTACTCCTATTAAAAACATTAAAATTATACTGCTAACTAATAAATTTATTGATATAAGATTATATAATTTAATAAAAATATTGATTTTGTAATTCAAAAATTAACTTAACGTTATTTAATCTTCTAAAAAGAATTATTTTAATTCATCTATGATCCCCAAAATCATTATTTTCATAAACTATTTTAAGAAATTTATTTAGAGATATCTTTTTTTCAATTAATACTAATACTATTAAACTCCTTTTTTTTAGTAATAAATACAACTCCTTTAATAATTTTGATCGTAACCATCTCCCAAACTTTAATAATTTGTGTATTCATAAAAATATATTTATTTTCAGCTTGATTTTCTTTTCTACTCTTTTTAATTTTTGTGGGGGGGCTAATAATTTTATTTTCTTATGTAACAAGTCTATCCCCCAATAATCCTTCCTATATTGATATAAATATATATATTTATATATTTTTAAGAATAAGACTAATTTTATCTTTATTTTTTATTTTTTATTTTCAGGAAACAAAATTTATACATTTATCTTCTAATATTTTTGTAAAAATTTATAAAATTTATTCTCCATCAACATCTACAATTATTACAAGTCTTTTTTTATTTCTTCTTTTAGCCCTACTTATCGCAGTCTATTTAATTCTTAAAAATAGAGGACCTCTTCGTAGTGTACTAAAGTCTTTGTAGTGTATATATACACACAAACATACATAAATAACTACATTAATTTATTATTTTACATTAAATATTCTCATTTATAGGTACACAATAAAGACATGATATATAATAATGATTATACGTAAATACAATCCTTTGTTTAAGATTATTAATAACGCACTTATTGATCTTCCTGCTCCAATTAATATTTCATATTGATGAAATTTTGGTTCTTTAACTGGATTATGCCTAGGCATTCAATTAATTACTGGGTTATTCCTTGCAATACATTATTCTAATGATATAGCTTCTTCATTTAATAGAGTAATCCATATTATTAAAGATGTAAATAATGGATGAGTTATTCAATCGCTTCATGCTAATGGGGCCTCAATATTCTTTATCTGTATTTATTTACATATTGGACGAGGAATATATTATTCATCTTTTTTTCTACATGAAACATGAAATGTGGGTGTAATTTTATTACTCTTAGTAATAGCTGCAGCTTTTATAGGGTATGTTCTTCCATGGGGACAAATATCCTTCTGAGGAGCTACAGTAATTACAAATTTAGTTTCTGCTATCCCTTATCTAGGAGCATCTATTGTACAATGAATTTGAGGAGGGTTTGCTGTAGACTCAGCTACTTTAACTCGATTTTTTATACTTCATTTTCTTATCCCATTTATTATTACAGCTTTAGTAATAATTCATTTGCTATTTCTTCACCAGACCGGTTCAAATAACCCATTAGGGTTAAATTCTAACTTTAATAAAATTCCATTTCATCCATTTTATACTTTTAAGGATATATTAGGAGTAACAATTTTGCTATTTATTATTTTAATAATTATTTTAATTATCCCATTAGCTTTAACGGATACAGAAAATTTTATTCCTGCTAACCCTCTTCTTACCCCAACTCATATTCAACCTGAGTGATATTTTTTATTTGCTTATGCTATTCTTCGATCTATTCCTAATAAATTAGGAGGGGTTATTTGTCTTTTAATATCTATTGTTATTCTTTTAATTCTACCATTTTCTGAAACAATAATAATTCCCAGTCTTAAAAATATATATATTAATCAACTTTTATTTTGAAGATTTACTACTTTAGTTCTTATATTAACTTGAATTGGGGCATGCCCAGTCGAAGCCCCATTTATTATTTTAGGTCAAATATCTTCAATTATATATTTTAGTTACTTTCTTGTAAGACCACTTTTTAAAATAATTATTATTAATGCTATTGGATACCCATCTCTTATTAAAATTTAGTTGTTTAGCTTAATAAAAGCTTGTATCTTGAAAATACACTATAAAGTATAGAATCTTTAATAACTTCACTTTATAAATTTCATAATATAAAACCTATAATGGATTTCAACGCTTCACTTTTCTGCCTTAAGCTTTTTAGGAAGTCAAAAAAAAACGTTTTTTCCCCCCACAAAAATTAAATTTTATATTTTTATTCTTAAATTACAAAGCCCCCTTTATAATCTAAGGTTTAAAATATAAAACCTATAATGGATTTTAACGCTTCACTTTTCTGCCTTAAGCTTTTTAGGAAGTCTTACACGTTTACTATCACTTTTACACCATACATCAATAAAAAATAACATAATGATAAAGGTAAATAACTTTTTCATGCTACTTCTATTAGCTTATCATATCGTAAACGAGGTATTGTTCCTCGTACCCACACAAACATAAAACATATCTCTACACCCAATAAATTAAATAGTATCGCATTCTCTATAGCTCCCATAAATACCAAAACAATTAAATAACTCATAAAAATAATTCTTGCGTATTCTGCTAAAAAAATTAATGCAAATCCTCCTCTTCCATACTCAATATTAAATCCAGAAACTAATTCTGATTCCCCTTCAGCAAAATCAAATGGAGTTCGATTAGTTTCTGCTATTCTTAGTCTGAGCCAAATCATTAATAAAGGCAATATAGTTAATCCTCTTAATAGCCCAAATTGATTTTTAGTATAGTTAAAAAAATCTAATCCTCTTAATATACATACTATAGCTAAAAAAAATAATATAAAGGATACTTCATACGAAATAGTTTGGGCTACTCCTCGTATCGCCCCTAATATTGCATAACTAGAATTTGAAGATCAACCTCTTCCTAATAAGCCGTATACTCTAAAACTTCTGCAACAAAAAAATAATACTCTTCCTAGTTCTAATCTAATATAATTTCTTCCTGTAGGTATAGTTGCTCATATTGTTAAAATGATAAAAAATGTTAAAGCTGGAGCTCAATAGTATATATAGAGGCTTCTTAATCTTACTAAAAATTGTTCTTTTCTAAATAATTTAATTGCATCACTAAAAGGCTGTAAGATCCCTATAACCCCTACTTTATTAGGACCTTTACGAATCTGAATATATCCTAAAAGCTTACGCTCTAATAATACAATAAATGCTACACAAATTAATACACCAATTACTATAATTAAATATGAAGTTATTAAAAAAACATAAGAAATTATTAATTTCTATTAACTTATTAATTACAATAAATTATTATATTCTAAGAACCTAAATCTTATGCACTATTCTGCCAAATTAATTTGTGGCTATAAATAACATTTAAGTTCACTAATCCTTTCGTACTAAGTAACTTTCTTATAACTTAAAGATAGAAACCAACCTGGCTCACGCCGGTTTGAACTCAAATCATGTAAAAATTTAATGGTTGAACAAACCACCTTAATAAAGTACTGCCCCTATTAGGATTTTTAATTCAACATCGAGGTCATAAGCTAATTTATCGATTAGAACTCTCCAAATTAATTATGCTGTTATCCCTAAGGTAACTTTTTCTTTTTAAAATTTAAGATTAAATAAAATTTTTCTTTTTTCTATTTTGAGAGATTTTTATTACTCTTATGTTACCCCAACAAAAATTTCTCAAATTTATATTTATTCATCTATTTTAAATATAAACATGCAAAAAATAAAGATCTATAGGGTCTTATCGTCTATTAAGAATATTTAAGTATTTTCACTTAAATTCTAACTTCAATTTTTAATATTAATAAAATACACCTCAGTTAAATCATTCATACCATTTCCTAATTAAGAAACTAATGATTATGCTACCTTAGCACGGTCAGAATACCGCAGCCCTTTATATATACAGTGGGCAGATTTTACTTTTAATTTAATCCTAAAAGAAATGTTTTTGTTAAACATTCTAAAGTATATTTGTCGAATTCATAAAAATTACCAATTATTTTACATTTACCAATTATAAATTTATGTACTAATTTAAACAGTGTAATGTTTAATATTTTATTTTTTTGTTACTTTATGTATTTCTATAATAAACTTTAAACTAAATTTTTAAATTGCATAAAGAAAGTATAACCTTTTTCTAGCTTCTTTCAAGCCTTTATATTTTTATTTATTTTATCAGTTTTCTTTTTATTTAATTTATAAGATTACCCTATAAATTTTATTATTAACTTAAACATTTATTTTTAATTACAAAATTTCAACTTAATAAATTAATTATTTAAATACCTAAACCAGATATCTTCAAGACCGTAAATATTTCATTTCCAAATTATATTTTCTTTATATATTTCTACATATACATTTAATTAATTTAAATTTCTTAAGTTCGGGATTTTTATATTTTATTAATATTAATTTAACCCTTATACAAAAGGTACTAATTCCTTAATCTAATAATTCCTTCACAGTTTCTTATACTAAATTTATTCTTTAATTACTTAAACTCTATAAAATGTTATTTTTATTTTATTACATGCTTTAAGATACTATGATTCAAACATAGATCATTTTAATGTAACTAAAATTCTTTTTCAAGATCCATCTTATTTTTCTTGCAAGATCCACTTTCCAGTAGGTCTACTTTGTTACGACTTATCTCGTATTAAACGAGAGTGACGGGCGATGTGTGCATATTTTAGTATAATATCCAAACCAAATAATATTTAAGATTTTACAAACAAATCCAATTTCTTTTTATTCATTACTAAATTCAATTCATAATTTTAAATTATTGTAATACATTTAAACAATTTTATTCACTACACCTTGATTTATCTTCATTAAATTTATTTAAAAGAAAATATCTTTAATATTTTATCTTTAGACAATGATATATAAGTATTTTAAATTGTAAAGTCTATCGTGGGTTATCAATTATTTAACATATTCCTCTGATCTATAAAAATACCGCCAAATTCTTTAAGTTTCAATTACTACTACCCAGGTAATAATATTTTTCATTATAACTGGGTATCTAATCCAGGTTTTAATTTATGATCTCATAAAATTCTTTTAAGTACTTGAGTAACTTACCAATTTCACCTGCATGAGCTGCCTTAAATCCTATATATTGTTTATCTTTATTTTAACCTACATTATTTATATAGTTATATGTATAACCGCAAATGCTGGCACATATTCTTTCAACCTATGTTTAATTTCTATATCTATTAAAATTGTATAATTTTATTTACTGAAATTTATTCTTAAATTATATACATGTATTAAAATCATTCTATAAATTCTTAAGTTAGAATTAAACTTTTTTATGTATACTATTAACTATTATTTAACTCTTTTTTTTTATTTTACAAAAGAGTTAAATAATAAATTAAAAGTTTACTTATATTATGTTCACATGTTTATAAATATTATAGATGCGCTTCTATTATATTTAAAGTACAATGATTTTATAATATATATTAAATAAATGTATAGAGGTTTTTTGTTTTTATTTTTATTATTTAATTATATGTATTTATATATATATATATATTAATTATTATAAAATGAATTTGTATTTTGCTAAATCATTTATATTTATTATATATGCATATTTTTTGTATACATATATTTGATTTTTACACAATATTTATTTTTCTTAAATAAGTTCTTTTAGTTTTCATTGAAAATAACAA